TATAACAATGAGCAATCTCTTAATTTTTATTTAAATGGCAGTTCCAAAAAAACGTACTTCTGCATCAAAAAAGCGTATTCGTAAAAATATTTGGAAAAGGAAAGGATATGGGGCAGCGTTAAAAGCATTTTCCTTAGGGAAATCTCTTTCTACCGGGAATTCAAAAAGTTTTTTTGTGCGAAAAAAAAATAAGTAATAAAACGTTGGAATAATCTGAATCGACTTGAGTCAAAAAATTGACTCATTTTGAAAATCAAATTAATGAATTCCATTACCTATTGAGTTAATCAATATGAAATGGAATTCGCTCCGCTCTTAGAATATGTAGAATAAGAATTCTTCTGTTTATCTTACTCAATTCAATTCAAAAAAATAAAAAATACTTTCTTTTTGTTGACAAAAGAATAAACAAAAGATACTCCATTTTCTTTTTAGTATATTTTCTCATTTCCAAGGCGGGGAGTCTTATTTTCCGCATCTCCCTATTTGTTACAATAATACAACTTTTTCTTTTTTCTCTATATCCACTTTTTCTCTCTATCTCAAGTTGAGGAGAGTATAAAATACACGAAAATCTTAAGAAAACTAAGGCCCTAAACTAAAATAATGAACCTTTAAATACCTATTTGAACTAATTTTTATTCATCCATTTGAATCTTTCCTAAAAAATATTGCAACCAATTGAATTCTTAAATCTAGACGATTGCTTATTCATAGGCTATTATGAGTTCAAGACAAGCCGCTATGGTGAAATTGGTAGACACGCTGCTCTTAGGAAGCAGTGCTAGAGCATCTCGGTTCGAGTCCGAGTGGCGGCATGCCATCTTCTAAAAAAATTAAATAGATCCTATAATGAATTCAATTCCTGATTTCTTGTAATTAAAGAACTCCTATTTTTTAAGATTTTTATGATATTTTCAACCTTAGAGCATATATTAACTCATATTTCTTTTTCGATCGTTTCAATTGTAATTACAATTCATTTGATAACCTTTTTAGTCGATGAAATCATAAAACTCTACGATTCATCAGAAAAGGGCATGATAATGACTTTTTTCTGTATAACAGGATTATTAGTTACTCGTTGGATTTATTCGGGACATTTTCCACTAAGTAATTTATATGAATCATTAATCTTCCTTTCATGGAGTTTCTCCCTTATTCATATAGTTCCGTATTTCAAAAAAAAGAAAAATTTATTAAGCGCAATAATCGGCCCAAGTGCTATTTTTACCCAAGGCTTTGCTACTTCAGGTCTTTTAACTCAAATACACGAATCTGAAATATTAGTACCCGCTCTTCAATCCGAGTGGTTAATAATGCACGTAAGTATGATGATATTGGGCTATGCAGCCCTTTTATGTGGATCATTATTATCAGTAGCACTTCTAGTCATTGCAGTTAGAAAAAGCAGAAAGTTTTTTTTTACAAGTAATCATTTATTAAATTTAAATGGGTCATTTTTCTTTGGTGAAATCGAATACATGAATGAAAGAAGCAATGTTTTACAAAATACTTCTTTTTTTTCTCCGAAGAATTATTACAGGTCGCAATTTATTCAACAATTGGATTATTGGAGTTATCGGGTTATTAGTCTAGGATTTATCTTTTTAACCATAGGGATACTTTCTGGAGCAGTATGGGCTAACGAAGCATGGGGATCATATTGGAGTTGGGACCCAAAGGAAACTTGGGCATTTATTACTTGGATCGTATTCGCGATTTATTTACATATTCGAACCAATATAAAATGGAAGGGTATAAATTCCGCAATTGTGGCGTCTATTGGCTTTCTTATAATTTGGATATGCTATTTTGGGGTCAATCTATTAGGAATAGGACTACATAGTTATGGTTCATTTACATTAACATCTAATTGAATTCAAAAGGATTCAAAAAAGACTCTTACGAATAGAAAAGTGTACAGTGCATATGAGATAAAAAAACTTTATGTGAACTGATGAGAACCCTGTGAATCAAATATTGTAGTGATTCACAGGGTTCGCGCCGATTCAAATTCATTTTTTTACTTAACTTAAGAGAAGAAGAAAAAAAAAAGCCTTCTTTTTTTCATTGTACAACGAACGATAAAAAAAAATCATAGGATTTTTTCTTTTTTTTTTTTATTCATCAAAACTATCTATAAAAAGAATTAGATAGAATAACTTCGACCTTGTCAACTGATAGTGAAAGAACAAAATCGGGGTACATACCAATACCTAGTATGGGTAAAAAGATAGAGATTGAAAGAAATAACTCTCGCGGTCCAGAATCAAAAAAATAAGAGTTTGGAGCATTAAATATCTTGTATCCATAGAACATCTGGCGTGACATAGATAATGAATAAATAGGAGTTAATATCATTCCAATTGCCATTACAAAAGTAATTAGTATTTTTGGCATTAAAAGGTATTTTTGACTGGTAATTAGTCCAAAAAATACTATTAATTCGGCAACAAAACCACTCATACCTGGTAATGCAAGGGAGGCCATCGAAAAG